GCTCAATAGAATTCCCAAATCAGACTTTGGTAAATCATTTTTTTTTCATCTCCTGTTCCTCCTGATTCAAAGGTACGGGTTCTTGGATCCACTGCAGAACTCTTTCTGAATGAGAGAGATAAAGACGAAAAAGACCAATGAAATAAAGTTGAAAGATTTTATAGTTTAATGGTAAAGTTTGATTACTATTAACCTCCAGAAAAGTGAACGAGTTTTTCGGTTGGATTCATATCCTATTCATCTTCTAAAGGTGTCCCTCAGCTGATTTATATTAAGTTAAGGCGGCCTTATTCCCTACTTTATTTGTAGTGTGTAGTGCTTTTTGATTTCCTAAAGGTGGCCGGCCCTCGGCAACTATTATTTCTAGTTTATTTATGAATAAAGGTGGCCATAGGCCCCTATGGTCCATTGGTGCCCCTATGGTCCAGTGGTTACGACCTCTCTCTTTCACGGAGAAAACGAGGGTTCAAGTCCCTCTAGGGGTATACCAAGACCATAGGAGTAGGATTTTATCAAAAGTGAAATGTATTTGTCAAGTCTGCCTGGGAGACGAAAGGAAGTTGATTATGGAACGTCTAATTAGGCGTTGGGTCGATGCCCGAGTGGTTAATGGGGACGGACTGTAAATTCGTTGACAATATGTCTACGCTGGTTCAAATCCAGCTCGGCCCAACAATTCGCCAATCTACTATCAGATGGTAGAACCCTCTTGTTCTTAAGAAATACCTGATAAGAGAGAAGAAAAAAGAATCCAAATTTTCTGCTAGATCTCTTCTTATTTACCTGGGATTGTAGTTCAATAGGCAAGAGCACCGCCCTGTCAAGGCGGACGTTGCGGGTTCGAGCCCCGTCAGTCCCGACGGATCCAATAAGTACATGAATTAACCTCTCCATTTTATGTGAAATGAAAGAAGGGACAGAGAGCATAATTTAATTCCGAATTTAATTCCGAAGGGGTTTGCCCTCTTTTTTCAGGATTCTGTCGAAGAAAGAACAAACCCTAAACTAAAATGAAAATAATTAAAATAGTGAAGTTGATAGAATATTCCATCTTTTCTACCGCGACTCATCTTTCTCATACTTCTTTGTCTTCCAAATAAAATTGGATCATTCAAATTTATAACAAAATTCCTCTCTTTTTCCACTTCGCTTGTATTGTTTGTTGGGGTTTTGTAGTTAATGGAAAGGGACGCGGATACTTCATTTCATGGTTCTACCCGGAAGACCTAAGGTAGGTTATAGAAAAGAAAGAACAGAAGGATAAATAAAGGAATTTTTGATTAGTCCGGGAATCCAATCTTGGATTCGGTATGGATAAAAGATCTTCGTATGTTATACTATTCAATTCTCGACGACGAATTAATTTAATAGCTCAGATATTGTTATTCATGATATTGATCCGATTCAAGATCATCGATAGGTAATGCATTCATTGAATTGACAGGTGAAAGATTTATCATCTCTATGGGATTAAATCCCGAGTTATTGTGAAATAAAAAAACGATGAGATTCAGATTATGGAAGTAAATATTCTTGCATTTATTGCTACTGCACTGTTCATTTTAGTTCCTACTGCTTTTCTACTTATCATTTACGTAAAAACAGTCAGTCAAAATAATTAATTACTTGAAATGAAACTTGACTTCTGAGTTCTTATCCATAGTTGAAGAAATCAAATCAAAAGGATTCTTTTTTTGCGTCTTAAATGAAATCAACGGGCTATAATGGGCGGTATTCTATGAGATCCGAGAGTATGGTAAGAAAGAAATTTCTTTCTTACCATACTCTCTATTAGTGTTATAGTAGTGTATAAAGTTGTACTTGACTTTCTAATAAAGTTGGTATACTATATAAGCTTCTATGTTCAATATATGTAGTGATTAATCCATATATGGAATTAACCTAGTACCCAAGTCTCTTTTTTTCTGAAATAATTGTTTTATTATTTTACTATTATAGAATACATTTCTCCACTAGAATCCAATGGAATTTCAAAATGAATATATTGTGATTTGAAAATTATTTCAACTCAAATAAAAAATGCGTTGCAGAACGATCTATAAAACAATTGATACCGTTTCATTCCTCAACTAAATTAGTAGTGCTTCTAAAGTCCACTTCTTCCCCATACTACGAGTGAAAGGGAAAATGTAAAGACTACCATTAAAGCAGCCCAAGCGAGACTTACTATATCCATGTCAATTATGTCCCTTATCTTTATGATAGAAATATTCCATTATTGTATTGCTCACTAATAATAGTAGAATCCATGGTCCAGAGTCAAAAAGGGATTCTGGCCGAACACTATTGATGAACCAATTAAATAAATACATTTCTAAAAAATTCCTATATGATTTCTAATCGGGAAAGACTAAACACAAGTAAAATACACAATGACGCTACAAAGGAATGTTATTAATGGAACATTGATAGTAATAAAAAAAGAGGGCCCCTTCTTTGTTGCCCTTCAAAGTAAAAATAGATCAATTGCTATCTATTACATACTTTTATTTCCTATTTCATCTAATCCGTACCCTTTCCCGATTGTCTCTCTGAAGCAGTTGGGAGATAGTATATTGTACTCTTGACAAGGGGTTTCAAAAAAAAAATAATAATGTTTTTTCCCTTTTTCTATAAAAAAGTAAATTATCCATCCAATCTCAATCTCAATCTAATAGTGATTGAATGAGAGATTCTCGCGAGTCTATATATGTAGATTACATAAAGGACTTTCCACAACTAGTTAGCCGCCGGCTATGCCAATGAAATTCAAGACCTAATCAGTAGACATTACATTAGCAGTAGAAGGGAATCGGGAAGTCTTGCTTCGACCATTATAATATAATCTTTCTTTGAATTTTAGATTGAAAGATTTCCAATCTTTTACAAAATCCCCAGAAGAGATGTTTAGAATCAACCAAGTATAAACAATCCCCTTATTCTGTTCTGCTGAGGTGATTTATATCAGCAGATAAGAGATTTTGATTCGTTTGTTGATGAGGCGGCACCCGGATTTGAACTGGGGAAAAAGGATTTGCAGTCCCCCGCCTTACCACTCGGCCATGCCGCCAAAACGATACACAATAGGATAAAATTTTCTGGGTTGGATTACTAAACTTGAGTTTATTGTACTTGCATCCCTTTTAAAAATTAATCCTTTTTATAAATTAAAAAAAATTCTAAAAGAAACCCTTTTCCCCTTTTGATTGTATTTGATCCACCCCTTCGGTTGATTGTATAGTATCTCAAAACATACAATGCCGAAAAACTTCCCCTCACTTTTCTATTGAAAAATCAAATGTATATTTTCATTGAAAAAAGCCAAAATTTATGACAAATGGGAACCATTAACTATTCCTTGACTGAGAATTCCTGAATCATTCTTGGATTTGAATCTCAAATTGGGTTTTCCTAATGACATAAGAAACTACAAAACATACTTAATTGATTCTTTTGAATAAAAAATCCTTCTCAATTTCCATTATAACAAAAATGATAAGTATATGTAAACCCCACAATGGAAATTCTTACACAGATACCAAATTGGGTATCTTTTTTTAGAGTATGTTTCCTATACCTATAAATAAAGGGAATTCATTGAAACAAAAAAAGGCCCGGCTGGGTATTGACCGGGCCAGGCCCAAAAGGCACTTCGAACAAAAGAAAAGCAAGAAGGTCTTCTTTATTTATCTTTCTATTTGGATCTTTCGAGCATCTAAATGGAATTGCTAATTATATAATAACGATAAAGAATGTGAAAGAAATACTTTCTTTAATCCTTACTTGATGTGTAATGTAACATAGTAATTATCTTTTTCAATTGGGAGAGATGGCTGAGTGGACGAAAGCGGCGGATTGCTAATCCGTTGTACGAGTTATTCGTACCGAGGGTTCGAATCCCTCTCTTTCCGTTTCCGTTGATGACTTTCTATTTTTTTCTTTCAAATTTCGCAAACCCCTTTTTATTTTTTTCCTAGTTAAACGTATGGAATATATAAAATAAAATCTTAAGAAAATTGTAAAATCAAGCAAGAAAAACGAAATTTTTATTTTATTCTTCACGTCCAGGATTACGTCCTGGATCATTGGATAGGAATCCAAAGATGAAGAGAGAAACAAAGAATATTACTACTGTGTAAACGAAAAGTTTGAGAGTAAGCATTACACAACCTCCAAGATCATTTTTTGAAAAAGAAAAACGAGAAAAGATAATAGATCCTCCATTTTTATATCACATATCCTATTTTGACACCAAGAAATGAATTTTAGAAATAGAAAAGAATGTTCAGAAATTCAAATGAAGTTGAAATTTGTAATAAGAGTTTTTGATTACCACAAATCACTTCCATACCCACAATTAGATATTCTAAGGGACCCTAACCTAATAAGGTCTTTCGCCGGAAAAAGGATTAGAATCGGGAAATGGGGTGAGCCTAATTGCGGCTATCCAAGAATTTCAATGTTTGAATTGAAAGTTCATACTCCCAGACTTATTTGATCTTATCAATTGTTATAATTTTTTCGAATAAATATGAATTTTCTAGGATAGTATTCAATATCTTATCGAAAACTTACAGCAGCTTGCCAAACAAAGGCTAAAAGAAAAAAGAACAGGGGTATGACTGGCATAACATCTACGATTGGATTCAAAAAAGCATAGGCTTCGGGCAATTTGGCGAAGAAAAGACTACTCGGATAAAGGGCAGAATTAAGACAGATCAAACTAAAGATATTAAGCATAACAGACATTTTGTTTGTCAAGATAATTGCATTTTGATTGAGTTATTGATATTAAGGAAAAATTAAGAAAGTAAGGTAGACAAAAAAATCCTTCTTTTTCCGCTCAATCAAAAATCCTTCAATTCTCAAAGGAGAATAGAAGAAATCATACTTTCATACAATATCTTAATTGAATTATATGTAATGATCAATAAATTCAGTTGAATTCTAGATATACACCTGTCAAAATCCTAGCACGAATCTATAATATATTCTATAAAGAAGAAAGATTTTCTATAGATAGTTGGGCTGGAATTGACGAACACTTAATACCAATATTATTCTTTATTAGTATTAGTGTCCAATAAAAATAGAAATGGGGCGTAGCCAAGTGGTAAGGCAACGGGTTTTGGTCCCGCTATTCGGAGGTTCGAATCCTTCCGTCCCAGAGCATATCCATTGTATCCGAATACATCTTTTTTGTTCAACAAGGTTCTGTTTCAAGGTCTAATATTGGATAGAATATTATTCTTCTTTCTTTATTTATTTATTTGATTTTGAATGATTCTTTTCGGAATCATATCTCAGTTTTTCACAAACTGAACTAAATTGAGTTCAAATGACATGCAAATGTAACTGAATCCTTTTGTGATCCAGATAAAGATAAGATGGGACCTAGATCGCAGTTGCAGAAAGATTACTTAACCTCAGGTTAAACAAAATATGAAAATACATATAAAACGAGGAAGTGCTTAGCCTATAGGTATGTATTGTAGGTATGTATTGTTATCCTATTTGAGTGACAAAAGTCTTTCTATTTTTGTGAAAAACAATTTGCATCCCTAAAATATTCAAATTTAAATATTTAACAATGATATTTTATTGTTCGATCTATTTAGCTTAATTTGCTTTAAATCAGTGACAATTCTATTCGAAAAGAAACAGAGATTTTTATTTCTTATGATAATCAAATGTAGGCTTTACTCTAAAAGTAAAACTTGACTCAAATAATGATGTCGAAGTAGGAAACTTTTTCAATTATCAAGATTTGTAATGATTCCTTATGGGTTGAATCTTTGGGAAGTTGGAAATGGGGCAGTCTATCTTATTGAGTCACTTGAACAGGCAGAGTTAAGTAGAATTTATTTATTCATGTTATTTCTGTTAGTTATGTTATTTCTATATTTTGATTTCTGGATATTTCTGTTAGATATTTTTTTGAGATAGAGATTTATAGAAAAAAGTTCCGTTCATACAAAAAAGCCCGGGTCTTGCTAAGATTTCTTCAGAAAAATCTTTATTATCTATTTTATTATCTATGTAGTTAAGAAAAAGTATAAATGACTATGTCTCTGTACCGATTGAACCAATGACTATTCATGATTCCATAATTGAATCAATTCCATACTGGTTCCAAATTAGAGGAATGTTATGGTAAAACTTCGTTTAAAACGATGTGGTAGAAAGCAACGTGCGACTTGAAGGACACGATCCGGTGTGGATTCTTATTCTTACATCCACCATTTTATTTTATATAGGAATGAAGGTGCTCTTGGCTCGACGTCGTTTGTTCTATTCTACTAGAACCCTTCTTTTTTTATTGGGTTGTAATGTAAATAGTTGATGATGGAGCTCGAGTAGAAAGTATTTATTAATTTCTCAGGGGCAACGATCTAGGGTTAATGCCAATCAATAAATTGGAACAACTTCGTAAGTATATCTTCGATATAGAAATCGAAAGGATCCGATTCAAGCAAATTTTCAATTCAAAAAAATTGTTGGAACCGCAAAAACTTTTTCGATCTACAGTGTATCGCGCACGAATCAACCGTCGGTATGATTCTTTGATATAAAGAAATCACAAAAGGGGTATGTTGCTACCATTTTGAAAGGATTAAGAAGCACCGAAGTAATGTCTAAACCCAATGATTTAAAACAAAGATAAAGGATCCCAGAACAAGGAAACACCGCTTCAATTGTCTCACAGATCCGAATAAAGAATCCAAATAGATTTTCAACGAGACAAAAAAGGGGGGTTAAAGACCACTCAATAAAAAAATATCTTAATTTTCTTTAATATATTTGATAATTATTGAACTTGAGTTATGAGTAGAAATGCCTTTTGAGTTTTCAGTAAGGAAGCTAAATCAAAATGACTATGAGTTAAATTATAGGTTAATTTCTTTTACGGATTCCTTTACTATTTATTATAATTTTATCCATAGACAAAACTTCGAATCATTTTTTCTCGAGCCGTACGAGGAGAAAACTTCCTATACGGTTCTAGGGGGGGGTTCTTTTTCATCTACATCTATCCCGATGAGCCGTCTATCGAATCGTTGCAATTGATGTTCGATCCCGCAGAGAAGGAAGAGATCTTCGGAAAGTGGGGTTTTATGATCCGATCAAGAATCAAACTTATTTAAACGTTCCTGCTATTCTCTATTTCCTTGAAAAGGGTGCTCAACCTACAGGAACTGTTCAGGATATTTTAAAAAAGGCAGCGGTTTTTAAGGAACTTTGCCCTAATCAAATCAAAATCAATTAAATTAAGGAAATAAAAACTAAGGGTAGGATAGTGATTTCTATATCATTTTGGATATCTTTTCTATACTATGTTTTTTTATTTCCTTCTTTTCTTGCTCTATTAGTATGTATTTATCATTGTTTTTATAGAATCTTTTTCTAACGAAAACCTTATTTGATTGATCCTCACAAAATCAAAAATTCTGGCATTACCTGCAATCGGGTGGTTTTCATTCGAATTCTAATACCAAGTAA